TGTCACAAATTCATACCAATCCACAGAATAGTTCGAATTTTGATGTAAAAGGTTTATCGATGGGGTTAACCATTTCGATAATATATCCAAATCCATTCCTACTTGATCGAAAGGAATTCCTATGGACCCAACAAACAAAGTAAATAGGACCAATATAAGTAGAGGAAATAGCATAGTATTGTCCGATTCACAGGGATACATGGAAGTGTCTTTATTGTCAAAATGAGTACTAAAGGATCGCATCAGATTTCGTATATTCCCATCAATTTGATATATCTTCTTCGAAAAAAGGGAACCCTTTTTATTATTATTCATTACTGAGAAAAGTACATTTTTGTTAACTGTTTTCGGTCCTTCTTTTCCCCATATAGATATTGAAGAGAACGAGCTATTTTTAGTGCCACTGTAATTTTGAAACCGAACGTGTAAATGCCCCTCAAAAGTAAGTAAATACATCCGAAACATATAAAATGCAGTTAATCCTGCTGTGGAACAGGCTATTATCGCGAAAATCGGTGAATACAACCAACTATCATTAAGAATTTCATCTTTGGACCAAAAACAAGCAAGAGGTGGAATACCACAAAGAGAAAGTGTACCTAATAAAAAAGTAGTTTTTGTAATTGGCACATATTTGGTTAAACCACCCATAAGAACCATGTTCTGACTTTTATCTGGAGAATATCCAACAATGGGTTCCATTGAATGAATAATTGATCCGGATCCTAAAAACAATAATGCTTTTGAATAGGCATGAGTGATTAAATGGAATAAAGCAGCTCGATAAGAACCTATCCCTGGAGCTAACATAATATAACCCAATTGAGACATTGTAGAATAGGCTAAACTTCTCTTAATGTCTTTTTGAGCAAGAGCTAAAGTAGCTCCTAGTAGTACCGTTATTATACCTAGCAAAGAAATGAGATTCATTATGTAAGGTATGACTGTGAAAAGGGGAAGAAGCCGAGCGACAAGAAAAATTCCCGCTGCTACCATAGTAGCAGCATGTATAAGAGCCGAAATAGGAGTGGGCCCCTCCATGGCATCAGGTAACCATACATGAAGGGGAAATTGTGCGGATTTAGCAACTGCACCAAGGAATAATAGGGAGGCACACAGAGTAGCAAATAAAGAATTGACCCCATTATTATGGATCAAGTTATTGAAGATTTCGAACAAATCCCGAAATTCCAAACTACCTGTTATCCAATAAAAACCTAAGATTCCCAATAATAAACCAAAATCCCCTACACGATTAGTTACAAACGCTTTTTGACAAGCATTGGCTGCAATTGGTCGTGTGAACCAAAAACCTATTAATAGATACGAACACATTCCCACCAGTTCCCAAAAAATATGAATTTGTATCAAATTGGAACTAGTAACTAATCCCAACATAGAAGTATTGGAAAAACTCATATAAGCAAAAAATCTCAAATATCCTTGATCATGAGACATATAATTGTCACTATAAATAAGAACCATGATTCCAACAGTAGTGATTAGTATTGACATAATAGAAGTAAGTGGGTCGATCAAGTGGCCGAACTCTAAAGAAAAATCATTATTGATGGTCCAAGAACATAGAAATTGATAGATAGAACTGCCATTGATTTGCTGAATAGACAGATCGGCCGAAAAAACCATAACTATACTTAGCAATGAAACACTAGGAAAAGCCCACATACGACGAAGATTTTTTGTTGCAGTCGGAACAAGCAGAAGTCCCCATCCTATTGACATAGTAACTGGAAGTGGAACGAAAGGTATGATCCATGCATATTGATATGTATGTTCCATAAGAAAATAAAACTTTTTTTATTCTTATTAATTGTTTCCGATTCACCAGCTCTTCTCTCTTTCGGAAGTCAAATAAATAAATAAAAATCAAGATAGAAAAGAACTCAAATAGGATTTTTAATTCTTAATTATTCCGATTCTTTCCCAAATATCGTATTGAATAAAAAGAAATTTAAATCAAGAAGTTACAATTGTTCAAATGACCAAGTCACTGGTTAAAACTGACCATTTAGTTATTAACTAAGATATTTATTAAGATAAAGAAAGAATATGAGATTTTCAATCATTCCACTATTACGGCGATTGATATCCATATAGTAAATAGTAAGGAAAAGGAATGACACCAAAAAAAGGTAAAAGTACTCTATTGGGATATGGATCATAGAATCCGCCAATAACTCGACCCAATAAAATACTAGTTATTTTAGTTAGTTTATTCGGAGTCATTAATTAATTCATTGTAGAACTGATTGATTGGCTTCTATTCCAATAAAACAAACTTATGTTTATAGGAAATCCTATGATACTCGTCACTTCACATAGAACTGAAATAAGAAATTACTAAAATTACCTTTATCAAGTAATGTATCGTTTAACAGATTAACTACCAATCTCATTTTCATTTAAATTATGAGTACTCTATCCTCGAGCTTGATCAATTAATAGAAAAATTTTACATTATTATTTTCTTAAATTAGGTAAGGATTCTTAAGCTTTTCGATTTATTCAATGTAAGACGACGAGATATAAATAGACTGAGATTGAGATATGAATTGGAACCCTTTTTGATTCTTATCAACAACAACCGGTTCGATTTCTATGGTAGCGGACCTCATAGACATAGATCGGAATGAAGATATGAAGGTACAAATTAGTACGAATTCTTCTTTCTTCGGGCATTGTATGTAATAGAGATGTGGAACAAAAAAAAAATTCCTTTGAAAATCACATCGTTTTTCTTTTTTCTATTTCTTTTTTTTATCCCTAGTGTACTCTATGTGATGCGCACGTATCTATATTTTTGTATGTTATGAAGGAAGTATCCGCTATGGAATAAATATAGATAATGAATAGCAAGAACGACCCATTTTGAACAATACATGTCTTTCACATCCAACTATAAAAGTAACTTCTTTATTTTAAAATGGCGGTTCCAAAGAAACGTACTTCTATCTCAAAAAAGCGTATTCGTAGAAATATTTGGAAGAAAAAGGGATATTGGGCGGCGGTAAAAGCTTTATCTTTAGCTAAATCTATTTCTACCGGGCATTCAAAAAGTTTTTTTGTGCGACAAACAAGTAATAAAGCCTTGGAATAATCTGAATCGACATGACTCGATGAATTGGATGATTTATAAGATGAATAATTCACATTAACTAACGTTTTGAACTCATCTATATGAGATAGAACTGAACCGGCTGTTGTGGTATGTAGAATAAGAATTATTCTGTCTATTGGGTTCTAAGAACGGTACTATTTCTTTTTTGTTGTTGTTTTTCAAACAACAACAAAAAAGAAATAGTTAAACACAAAATACAAGGTTTCACTTTTCATTATAGTAGATTTTGATAATTCGCGAGATGGGGGTTGTTATTTCCCCCTCCCCCCAAAAAAGATTTTTTTTAGGAAGAAGTTTATTCGATTATGTATCTCCAATAGTTATACATCATTAAGATTTTTGGAAGATCTGAAACAAGTATGAACGACAGTAGTAAAAATGAATGGATCCTTGAAACTAATTGATTGAAATATATATTTTAAGACTTTGCTTTGTAACTCTCCGAATCACTACATAGATTCCCTCTTGTTTCGACCCAATCAATAAAAACTCCCCGGATCCCCTTTAGGTCGATATTTATGTACGAAGAATAAGTCAATCTTCCTTAATCCAAAATAGATCCTATGTTTGGACCGTAGGATCGATCAATCTATTTTATATAGAATATACTTTATTTATAAGTAAAGTACATGTCGTAGAATTCCAATAGAGATTGAAACTCTTTTGTTTTATGTGCAGCCCAATACCTAATTGGTTCGGTAAATCCTCACACGAATTATGTATACAATGAGGATCCCAACCATTAATACAGTTTTGATACCAAACTATCTAAATATTTATAGAAATCCCTTGGATGTAGTTATCCAATTGTGATACATAAAAAATCCTATTTATTTTCTTTTGTTCAGTGAAAAATGAATCTTTTTTCATTTCCGATCCATGAAATCAGATAAATGAGAAATGAATCATCAAAAAATGATATAAAAAAAGGGACAATTCTTAGTTCTAGACCTCAACTGAGGACATAACCATCTAGTTCCAACTGTTCCAGAAGAACTTATACTACGTGAAAGCCTGTTGTTAAAAATGACACCATACCGGGATACTAAGGATTATTGAAGTTCAAATATTCATTTGAACGAGTCTTTATTCATCGATTCTAACGTTTCCTAAAATATATTGCATTGAATCTTTCAATCTCGACGATTGAACATCATATGGGCTATTATTATTTCGATCAAGCCGCCATGGTGAAATCGGTAGACACGCTGCTCTTAGGAAGCAGTGCTAGAGCATCTCGGTTCGAGTCCGAGTGGCGGCATCCTCTAAAAAGGACACATTAGATCCTATAATGAATTTAATTCGGAATTTACATTCCGTAATTGAGGGACCCCTCTTTTTTTTAATGATTTTTTTTTATGATATTTGCGACTTTAGAACATATATTCACTCACATCTCTTTTTCGATCATTTCAATTGTCATTACGATTTATTTGGTGACTTTATTAGTCCATGAAATCGTAGGACTATGTGATCCGTCAGAAAAAGGCATGATAGCCACTTTTTTCTGTATAACAGGATTATTAGTTACTCGTTGGATTTATTCGAGACATTTCCCGTTAAGTGATTTATATGAATCATTAATGTTCCTTTCATGGAGTTTCTCCATTATTCATATGGTTCCTAAAATAGGGAACCATAAAAATGATTTAAGCGCAATAACCGCGCCAAGCGCTATTTTTACCCAAGGCTTTGCCACTTCGGGTCTTTCAACTGAAATGCATCAATCCGCAATATTAGTGCCTGCTCTACAATCCCAGTGGTTAATGATGCACGTAAGTATGATGTTATTGAGCTATGCAGCTCTTTTATGTGGATCGTTATTATCAGTAGCTCTTTTAGTCATTACATTTCGAAAAAA